ATTCATGATATTGATCCGATTCAAGATCATCGAGAGGTAATTCATTCATTGAATTTACAGACGAAAGATTTATCATCTCTAGGGGATTAAATCCCGAGTTATTGCGAAGTAAAAAAACCGATGAGATTATGGAAGTAAATATTCTTGCATTTATTGCTACTGCACTATTCATTCTAGTTCCTACCGCTTTTCTACTTATCATTTACGTAAAAACAGTCAGTCAAAATGATTAATTCAATTGAATTTTCAAATGCATTTGAATAAAACTTTCCTTCGGAGTTCTTATCAAAAATTGACGAAGTCAAATGAAAAGGATTCCAATTTCACGTCTTAACTTAAATGAAATGAGCGAACTATAATCGGCAGTATTCTAAGAGATAGATAGTATGGTAGAAAGATTCATCTATTTCTACCATACTATCTATCTCTTAGTCTATAAAGTTGTAATCTAGACTAAAGATAAAGGCTTGAGTTTCTATAGATCAATCTACAATATTCTCTTCATATATGTGTATATCAATTCCATATATTGTATGGAATTGACATAAGGCCCAATTTGCTACATCTATTTGTTCCGATCAATCTGAAATAATTCTTATCTTAGGATTCTAATTTCTTTTACGAAAAAGGAAGAGGAAACCTCACCAATTTTGAACGCCCGAGGCAAGATCTTATTATTGCATAGTCTCTCGTTAGACAACCACTATCTCTATATCATATCATTTCTCATAGAAAGTGCGTAGACACTTAACAAAACGACCTCTTCTTTGAAGAGTAAAGGGGGAAATAAATAAATTAAATAAAAAGGGCCCGGTCTTCCTCAGTATGCATCTATAAAGATAGTAAGAGTCCATTCCCATTGATTGAAATAGAAAATTTCGGAAGAATTTTAGATTGGAATAAATTTCCAATCAGCTGACTACCTTTCTTTTCGAAATACAAACACGGGAATCGCTGAAATATCTCTGTGATTGAAAGAGTATGAGTCATATCATAGATTACTCCATTGGAGTCCAATGGAATTCGAAATTCACAGATTTTTATTTTAAATAGTTCAAAATGCGTTGCCGAACGATCTATAAAACAATTGATACGGTTTGATTCCTGAACTCAATTAGTAGTACTTCTAGAGCCCACTTCTTCCCCACACTACGAGTGAAAGGGAAAATGTAAAGACTACCATTAAAGCAGCCCAAGCGAGACTTACTATATCCATGTGAATTATGTCCCCTATCTCTATAAATACGAAGGAATTATTCCATTATTCCTCACTAATAATAGTGGAATCAATGGCGCAGAGTCAAAAAGGGATTCTGACCGAACATTATTGAGAAACCAATCTAATAAATCGATTATAATTTAGAATCGGGAAAGATTAAACACAAGGAAAATACGTAGTAACATCCCAAGGGGATGGGACCATGTAGGAATAAGAATAATAAGGACTATTCTTTTTTTGTTTTGTTGACTTTCTAAGTAAAAACAGAAGGGGAGAAATCACTAAAAAAGAGAAATCACTATCTATTACAGACCTCTATTTCCTCATTTGATCTAATCCGTACCCCCTTTCCCGATTATCACTGTGAAACAGGGGGCTTGACTAGGGGTTGCCAAAAAGAAATTCTTTTTTTTGCCCCTTTTTCTATTTCTATAAAAGTCAATTATTTATCCAATCTAATATTGATTGGATACCTGAGCACCCCGAGATTCTCGCGAGTCCGTCATATCTAAAGCAACTTCCGCTCCTTTCCAAAACTATTAATTGAATTTCCTATCAGGCGCTACAATCTGATTCAAGATCCAGTCATTAGACATTTCCTTAGTAATAGAAGGGAATCGTGAAGTCTTGATAGCCCCTCTACCCGTAGATTAGAATATTTCCTTGAATCCTAGATGCGAACGAGGATTCACAATCTTTTCTTTTAGAAAACCTTCAGACCACATGCTTAGAATCAAACAAAGTATCAACGGTCTGTTTCCTATGCTTCTACCGGGGAAGAATTCTGCGAGTTATATCAGCAGAACAGAAGAGATTTCGAGTTTTTTGTTGATGTTGATTAGGCGACACCCGGATTTGAACTGGGGAAAAAGGATTTGCAGTCCCCCGCCTTACCACTCGGCCATGCCGCCAAAATGATACAAAATAGATGGAAATTTTCCCGGATTACTGAATTTTTATTGTACTTGCATTTTGACTCCTGTCGATTGATTGATTGGATAATATCTGAAAATACACAATGCTAAAAAATTCTCTCGCTTTTCTATTGAGAAATCAAATGTGTCTTTTTAGCCGACAAATTTGAACCATTAACTATTGACTGCTTACTTCGAATTCATGAACGATTCTGGGATTTTAATCTCAAATTGTGTTTTCCTAATGACATAAGAAAATACAATTTGAGACAAAACTAATCAGTATTGATTTTTTCAATCAAAAAATCCTTCTCAATTTCAATTATAACAAAACATATGAGTATATGTAAACCCCAGAACATAAATT